GGCTTACGACAAAGCCTTACCTGACCCCAGCCGCTACTTCACCCTCTTTTCAGGGAGATCGTGATGAGGCAAAAGGGGGCCTTATTAAAGTCCTCTGGGTCATCCACTAAGTGAGTGAAAGAGGTCTCATTGGGAGAATTGGGAAGAGAGAAGGCCAGCCTCCCACTATGTGAAAGAAGAGCTTTTTCTCTCATATTCACTTCTATAGAATAGGTAGTTCGCTTAGCCGCAGCTGAAACCATAGATCTTGCCCGGGATGCTCCCAAGGTAGGACTCCTAAATTGGAAAAAGAATGGAGGGACTGATTCTTGGTCCTCTGCTATGAATGATTTCATGTCTTCAAAGTGCAGGACTTGAGGACATCAGATATATGGGACACTTCGTCACATGGTCTAAGAAAGATGATGAGGCCTCTTGTATTTCCAGAAAAGTGGATAGAGCTCTTGCTAATTGTAAGTGCTTTGGCTCTCTGCCTTTATCTGAATCTGAAGTTGAATTCACCCCCAAGGGCCTCTCTGATCATAGTGCCTGTGTGGTTAGAACAGGGGTGCATATCCTTCCTTTTTCAACTTCATGACTGAACTCCCACTCCCCGAGTTCCACCCTATTGTGAGTAAGGTGTGGCAAACTGATGTCAAAGGCGATCCCATGTAGAAAGTCTGTGCAAAACTTAGATTGGTGAAATACGACCTCTCTGAGATATATGGTTTATGCCGGAAAGGTACGAAGTTGGACTAATTTGGAAACATTGGGCAATTTACTTTATACTTCTATTGCTGCTCAGAAGAAATAGAGGGATCAGAGACAGTCACTGTTGGAAACTGGGGAGTTGGCTGATAAAGATGGACAGTAACGATCGCGTAATATAAATTCTTCGGCCTCGTCATCGAAAGCGGCTTCCAATTGCTCGGAAATTCTAAGCTATATGGGGGACTTGGATGGTGAGCAAAAACAATTGATCAAGAAGTTGGTCAACTTTCGCATGAAAGAAGGTAAAAAAACAAGAGTTCGTGCTATTGTTTATCAAACTTTTCATCGCCCCGCTCGAACTGAACGCGATGTAATCAAACTTATGGTTGACGCCCTAGAGAATATAAAGCCCATATGCGAAGTGGAAAGAGTAGGAAGAGCAGGTACTATTTATGATGTCCCTGGGATTGTAGCCAGGGATCGTCAACAAACCTTAGCTATTCGTTGGACCCTTGAAGCAGCTTTCAAACGACGTATAATCTACAGGACAAGCTTAGAGCAATGTTCATTTGATGAGATACTGGATGCTTACCGAAAGAGGGGAATTGCACGTAAGAAAAGGGGGAATCTTCATAGACTGGCTTCCACCAATCGAAGTATCGCGCATTTCAGATGGTGGTAAAGTGAGACCACAAAAAGAGCTCTTCCGAATGATAAATAAAAAAAGTGCTTAGTTTCGTTGGAAAAACCAACGCAAATCTCATATTTACTTTATAAAGCCGGATATATAAAAGGTTGGAGAGAGTGACTTTATGAAATTCTCTTATGTTATGTAAGTAGCTATGTAGTTAGTTAGTCTTTTTTTTCTAGTAAGCCTCTTCCCTGTGTATTAGCCCCCCTTTTTTCAAAAAAGAAGCCCCAGCTCCCTAAGAGGGACCCTTCTCTGATAAGGAAGGAAACAAAAGAATCTCAATTTTACGACAAATCCGGTCCGATGGCTGTTCTCCACTAACCACAAAGATATAGGGACTCTATATTTCATTTCATCTTTGGTGCCATTGCTGGAGTGATGGGCACATGCTTCTCAGTACTGATTCGTATGGAATTAGCACGACCCGGCGATCAAATTCTTGGTGGGAATCATCAACTTTATAATGTTTTAATAACGGCTCACGCTTTTTTAATGATCTTTTTTATGGTTATGCCGGCGATGATAGGTGGATCTGGTAATTGGTCTGTTCCGATTCTGATAGGTGCGCCTGACATGGCATTTCCACGATTAAATAATATTTCATTCTGGTTGTTGCCACCAAGTCTCGTGCTCCTATTAAGCCCAGCCTTAGTAGAAGTGGGTAGCGGCACTGGGTGGACGGTCTATCCGCCCTTAAGTGGTATTACCAGCCATTCTGGAGGAGCAGTTGATTCAGCAATTTCTAGTCCTCATCTATCTGGTGTTTCATCCATTTTAGGTTCTATCAATTTTATAACAACTATCTCCAACATGCGTGGACCTGGAATGACTATGCATAGATCACCCCTATTTGTGTGGTCCGTTCTAGTGACAGCATTCCCACCTTTATTATCACTTCCGGTACTGGCAGGGGCAATTACCATGTTATTAACCGAGAAATAGCGTAATAGAGAGAAAGGTTGTATCAATATCAAGGCAAGTGGGAGGCGAGTAATTGAATCATCATCAGGTTAGGATCGATCTAAACCAGCCCATTATTTATATGATATGATTCAACATGCCAACTATTAAACAACTTATGTTCACAGGGGCTAGAAAGACTCGGTCATAGGAACTTAG